ATATAAGAAGGGGAAAAAGCATAGTATTTTCCGATTCATAAGGATATGGATAATTTTCTTTATTTCTAAAATGAGTAAATGTAATAAGGGGTTGCGTTCCTTTTTTTACATTCCTATCAATTGAATATACTTTCTTCGAAAAAAAAGTAACTCCTTGATTCTTTTTCGCTGTTGTTAAGCAAAACTTTTTGTTTATTACTTTCTGTCCTTTTTTACCCCAGATGGATATTGAATAAAACGAGTTTTTTTTTTTACCGCTGAAATATTGATAATAAACGTTTAAATTCCCTTCAAAAGTTAGTAAATACATCCGAAACATATAAAATGCAGTTAATCCTGCTGTGAAATAAGCTATTATCGCAAAAATGGGTGAATATAACCAACTATCGCTAAGAATTTCATCTTTTGACCAAAAGCAAGCAAGAGGTGGAATACCACAAAGAGAAAGTGTACCTATCAAAAAAGCTATTTTTGTAATTGGCATATATTTTGTTAAACCGCCCATAAGAGCCATATTCTGGCTTTGATTTGGAGAATATCCAACAATACTTTCCATAGAATGAATAATGGACCCGGAGCCTAAAAATAATAAGGCTTTCGAATAGGCATGGGTGATCAAATGAAATAAAGCAGCTCGATATGATCCCATACCTAAAGCTAACATAATATAACCCAGCTGCGACATTGTAGAATAAGCTAAACTTCTCTTAATGTCTCTTTGGGCAAGGGCAAAAGTGGCTCCTAAAAGTACTGTTATTATACCTATCAAAGAAATGAGATTCATTATGTAAGGTATAACTGTGAAAAGCGGGTAAAGTCGAGCTACAAGAAAAATTCCCGCTGCTACCATAGTAGCAGCGTGTATAAGAGCTGAAATCGGGGTAGGCCCCTCCATGGCATCAGGTAACCATACATGAAGGGGGAATTGTGCGGATTTAGCAACTGCACCAAGGAATAATAGGGCGGCACACAGAGTAAGAAATAAAGAATTTAAACCATTATTCTCAATCAAGTTAGTGACTATTTTAAACGAATCTCGAAATTCGAAACTACCCGTTATCCAATAAAGACCTAAGATTCCTAATAATAAACCAAAATCCCCTACACGATTAGTTACAAACGCTTTTTGACAAGCATTTGCTGCAATTGGTCGTGTGAACCAAAAACCTATTAATAGATACGAGCACATTCCAACTAACTCCCAAAAAATATAAATTTGTATTAAATTTGAACTAGTAACTAATCCCAACATGGAAGTATTGAAAAAACTCATATAAGCAAAAAATCTTAAATATCCTTCATCATGAGACATATAATTATCACTATAAATAAGAACCATAATTCCAACAGTAGTGATTAATATTAACATAATAGAAGTAAGTGGATCTATCAAGTCGCCAAACTCTAAAGAAAAATTATTATTTATGGTCCAAGACCATAAATATTGATAGATGGAGCTACCATTCATTTGTTGAATAGACAGATCGATTGAAAAAAGCATAACTATACTTAGTAATAAAACACTAGGAAAAGCCCAGAGACGACGGAGGTTTTTTGTTGTCGTTGGAACAAGGAGAAGCCCCACCCCTATTGCTATAGGAACTGGAAGTGGAACGAAAGGTATGATCCATGCATATTGATATGTATGTTCCATAAGAAAATAAAACTTTGTTTTTGTTTCCAATTCACCAGCTCTTATATCTTTCGGAAGGAGCAATAAAATAAAGAAAAGAAAGAACTAAAATAGAATTTTGCATTCTTTAATCTTTATAATTCTTCCCCCCCAAAAAAAACTCAGAAGTTCTAATCGGTCAAAAGATAAAGTTGGAAAAGGTACCACTTAGTTATTAACTAGGATATTTATGAAGATACAGAATCAGAATATGCAATTTCAATTTCTTTCTTATTATAAGAATCCATATTCATTGATCAAGTAAAAACAATTAAGTAATTAAATTATAGTAAAAAAATACTTTATTCTGGTATGTAAGATCCCTTTCTTGAGCATAGGATCGATCAAAAGCTTGACCCCCAAAAAAGACCTTGCGATTTTCGTTAGTATATTCGGAAGACTTTACTCATTATTCTCGAGTGGCTTCTATTCCACCAAAACAACGGATACTTCTAGGAAACTCTACGATATCCGGCACTTTGATACCCACGACTTCGCGTAGAATTGAAAAAAGGACTTATTGAAATGGCTTTTTATCAAGTTTTTATTATATTAATAGATTCAATATTAGATTAGTCTCATTCCTATTTTCCAATTTTCCTTTTTTATTCAATATTAAATAAAATAGAATACGATGAGCCGTAGCCCCCCCTTTTTTATGACGACAGTGACACAGATATAGATTCAAACGAGGATTAGTATATAAAAATTCTGTGGGATATTTTATATGTAAGAAAAATGGGAATAAAGGAAAAACGGAAAAAATTAAGATATCCAACTTTTCTCAAGAAATATTCTATGGGACTCATACGTCTCCATATTGTATATTATCAAGAAAGTATGATCTAGGGAATAAATATATAGCTAAAGAAATAAATGACGCATTTTGAACAATACATGTCTTTCACATCCAACTATAACAATGAGTAACCTCTTTATTTTAAAATGGCCGTTCCAAAGAAACGTACTTCTATATCAAAAAAGCGTATTCGTAAAAACATTTGGAAAAGAAAAGGATATGTGGCTGCGCTAAAAGCCTTTTCCTTAGCAAAATCTCTTTCTACTGGGAATTCAAAAAGTTTTTTTGTGCAACAAACAAATAAACAAGTCTTGGAATAATCTAAATCAATATGCCTCAATGAATTTGCTAATTAAATTGATAAGATGAACGATTCATTCCCATTAACTCATATTTTTAACTGATCAATATGGGGCGGCACTCTCTATTGTAGTATTTAGAATAGGAAGCCTTTACATTTTCTGAAAAACATACAAAAAAGAAGTACTATGTTTTTTTGTTCAAACAAAAAAACATAGTACTTTAAGAAAAAAATAGAAGCAAAAAATAGAAGGTTTCGCTTTTCTTTATTAGGGTTTTGTTTTCTTATTAATGACTATGAATACAATGTATTTTTTTTTTGTTCAGACCCAGGAAATCATCAAAAAAGAATGAATCAAGAAAGGGGATTTTTGACTTCTATACCTAGATTGAGGGCAAAACTATCTAGTCTAGTTCCACCTAATCTGTTTTGGGAGAACTGAAACCTCTCGAGGAGTCCATCGTTAAAACAAAAACCATTTTATAATTTTATAAGAGATTATTGAACGTTCAAATAGAAATTTGAGTGGGCCTTTATTTGTGATTTTCATTTTTCCTCAAAAATATTACATTGAATTGACTCCTTACAATCTCGACGTTTGAGTGCGGATGGGCTATTATGCTTTCGAGCAAGCCGCTATGGTGAAATCGGTAGACACGCTGCTCTTAGGAAGCAGTGCTAGAGCATCTCGGTTCGAGTCCGAGTGGCGGCATCTTCTAAAAGAGATAAAATAAATCATATAATGAAAATGAAATGGATTACTCATTTCCGTTCCAATGTTAAAGGACTCCCTTTTTTTTAGGATTTTTTATGATATTTTCGACTTTAGAACATATATTTACTCACATCTCTTTTTCAATCGTTTCAATTGTAATTACGATTTATTTGATGACCTTATTAGTCCACGAAACCATAAGACTACATGATTCATCAGAAAAGGGCATGATAGCTACATTTTTCTGTATAACAGGATTATTAGTTACTCGTTGGATTTATTCGGAACATTTCCCCTTAAGTGATTTATATGAATCATTAATATTCCTTTCATGGGGCTTTTCCATTATTCATATGGTTCCGAAAATATGGAACCATAAAAATGATTTAAGCGCAATAACCGCACCAAGTACTATTTTTACCCAAGGATTTGCTACTTCAGGTCTTTTGACTGAAATGCATCAATCCACAATATTAGTACCTGCCCTCCAATCTCAGTGGTTAATGATGCACGTAAGTATGATGATATTGAGCTATGCAGCTCTTTTATGTGGATCATTATTATCAGTATCTCTTCTAGTCATTACATTTCGAAAACGCCTAGGGGTCTTTGGTAAAAAAAAGCATTTATTAATTGGGCTGTTTTCCTTTGATTTTGATGAGATTCAATATGTAAATAAAAGAAGCAATGCTTTACTAAACAATTCTTTACTTTCATTTCGAAATTATCACAGGTATCAATTGATTCAGCAATTGGGTCGTTGGAGTTATCGTGTCATTAGTCTAGGATTTATCTTTTTAACGATTGGTATTCTTTCAGGAGCAGTGTGGGCTAATGAGGCATGGGGGTCATATTGGAATTGGGACCCCAAGGAAACTTGGGCATTTATTACTTGGACTATATTTGCTATTTATTTCCATATTCGAACCAACCAAAATTTGCAAGGCACAAATTCCGCAATTGTAGCTTCTATGGGATTTCTTATAATTTGGGTATGCTATTTTGGGGTCAATCTATTAGGAATAGGCCTACATAGTTATGGTTCATTCAATTAGCATCTTAATTGAAGACTGACCTAATACATAGAAATAGCATATGTAATGAAAGTTTGTGTGAGTTTTAGAGAACCGTTTCCGGTCCTACTTGAGGGAAACGGTTCTCTAAAACTCACACAAACTTATCTGATTACAATTCACTTCTTTTTTTACTTAAGATTAAGATAAGGAAAAATAAGTTTTATTTTTCTTTTATTGTCCACCTAATTATTTTCTCACACCTTTTGATTTAATGTCTTATTCATGCAAACTATCGAGAAAAGTAATTAGATAAAATAGCTTCTACCTTGTCAACTGATAGTGAGAGAACAAAATCTGGATAAATACCAATGCCTATTACTGGCAGAAAGATACAGATTGAAACAAAAAGTTCTCGTGGTCCAGAATCAAAAAAATAAGAATTTTGTACATTAAATTGCTTGTATCCATAAAACATCTGTCGTGACATAGATAATGAATAAATAGGAGTTAATATCATTCCAATTGCCATTACAAAAGTAATTAGTATTTTTGGCATTAAAAGATATTTGGGACTGGTAATTATGCCAAAAAAGACTACCAATTCGGCAACAAAACCACTCATTCCCGGCAATGCAAGAGAAGCCATCGAGAAACTACTGAACATTGTAAATATTTTTGGCATTGGGATAGCTATTCCTCCCATTTCGTCGAGATAAACGAGACGTATTCTATCATAACTCGTTCCTGCCAAGAAAAAAAGAGCCGCACCAATAAATCCATGCGAAATTATTTGCAAAATGGCCCCGTTGAGTCCCATATCGGTTGTGGAGGCTATTCCTATAATTGTAAAACCCATATGAGATACGGAAGAGTAGGCTATTCTCTTTTTTAAATTGCGTTGCCCAGGAGAAGTTAAAGCTGCATAGATTATTTGCACTGTGCCTACAATAATCAACCAGGGAGAAAAAATGGAATGAGCATGGGGTAATAATTCCATATTGATCCGAACCAACCCATATGCTCCCATTTTTAATAAGATTCCGGCTAGAAGCATACATGTACTGTAATGTGCTTCTCCGTGGGTATCTGGTAACCATGTATGTAGAGGTATAATCGGTGATTTGACAGCATAAGCAATAAGAAAACCAAAATAGAATATTATTTCTAATGCGACAGGATATGATTGATTCGCTAATGTTTCAAAATTCAATGTTGGTTCGTTAGAAGCATATAAACCCATGCCAAGAACTCCCATTAAGAGAAAAATAGAACCCCCTGCAGTGTACAAAATAAACTTTGTAGCTGAGTACAAACGCTTCTTCCCTCCCCACATGGATAAAAGTAGGTAAACAGGAATTAATTCTAACTCCCACATGATAAAAAAAAGTAAAAGATCTCGAGAAGAAAAAGGTCCTATTTGACCGCTGTACATTGCTAACATCAAGAAATGGAACAATCGTGAATCCCGAGTAACTGGCCGGGCCGCTAAAGTAGCTAAAGTTGTGATGAATCCCGTCAATAAAATAGGTCCTATGGAAATTCCATCGAGTCCGAGTCTCCAGTGAAAATTAAAAAAATTAATCCATTTAAAATCCTGTTCTAATTGAATTAATGGATCGTCCAATTGGAAATGATAACAGAAAACATAGGTTGTTAGAAGCAATTCTACTAGGCATATAGATATAGTATACCATCGGATAACCTTATTTCCTCTATGAGGTAGAAAGAAAATGGAAAAACCCGCGAATATCGGCAAAACAACAATTATTGTTAACCAAGGAAAAAATTTCGTAGTAAAGACAAGATAAGATACACTTTGACCATAAAACCCCGTACTCGAGAAAATAGGCTATTTTCTCGAGTACGGGGTTTTGTCGGTAAAGATAAAAAATGGATTCAAGTTAAGCTTTCTGGAACGTATCAATAAGCTAGACCCATGCTGCGGGTTGTCTCATGCCATAAATAAACTCGAACACTCAAGAAATCTGTTGGACAAGCGGATTCACATCGCTTACAACCTACACAGTCTTCTGTTCTTGGAGCAGAAGCTATTTGCTTAGCTTTACATCCGTCCCAAGGTATCATTTCTAATACATCTGTGGGGCAGGCTCGTACACATTGAGTGCACCCTATGCATGTATCATAAATCTTTACTGAATGTGACATTGGATCTATCCACTTTTTGAACATCATAAATTTTCGATCTAGTAAAAAAATGAAATCATATATTGTAGACACCAGACGAATCAATAATTAACCAAAATGGCTTTCTAATAAATTGACTTATATATTTGGTCATGAGAGAAGGCCAAGATACTTTGATTTATTACTCTTTAGCAAACATAGTCATATGCTTTTGTCGTATATAATTGAATTAAAAAATTTTGGAGTAATTCTTTGTATGATTAACACATTAATCGAATTACCATTATTTATTCAACAAATTAGATTGATTGATACGAATTGATTTTTTGTTACGATAAATTGACGAAACAATGGCTGGCCCAATAGCTGCTTCAGCGGCTGCAATAGCTATAACAAAAATAGAAAAAATGTCTCCTTTTAATTGGCGACTATCATACAAATCTGAAAATGTTACTAAATTCATATTAACTGCATTCAGTATAAGCTCAAGACACATAAGTGCTCTAACCATATTTCGACTTGTGATCAATCCATAAATACCAATAGAAAATAAATAGGCACTCAAAACAAGTTCATGTTCAAGCAGCATTAACCAAACCCTCCTCAATCTGAATTTCTTTAATTTCAATATGAACAACAATTCAACCTTAACTAATTTGGTTGACGCGAATCTAACAAGTACAGAACTAAAGAAGATATTGGTAATAGATTGAACTAAACTATAAAATTGACATTTTATAACTGAAAAATCTGAGCATGTAATTAAAGGAAAATGGATAGGCTAAGACAGAATAAAAGAATTAGGTTTTCTCGGTATTTATTACTGACGAGCCATAGCAATTGCACCTATCAAAGAAACTAAAAGAATTATAGAAATAAGCTCAAAAGGAAGAAAAAAATCGGTTGATAAATGAATCCCAATTTGTTGGCCTTTATTTATCATCAAATCTTGCTCCAAAATCTGGTTTGATCTTGTAGTCCAAATAACCCCGTACCATGACGTATCTGGGATAGTAGTAATTAGTGAAACAAAAATACTAGTACAAACCAGTGAAGTTACCCCATCCCCAACAGTCCAAAGACTGAAATCATTGTAATATTCTGATTCGTTCATGAACATCACAGCGAATATGATTAAGACATTTATGGCTCCCACATAAATAAGGAGTTGTGCAGCAGCTACAAAAAGGGAATTCGATGGAATATGAAATAAGGATATACAAACAAGAACCAACCCCAATGAGAAGGCAGAAAAAATAGGATTAGTAAGTAATACCACTCCTAGACTTCCTACTATAAGACCCAATCCCAAAAAAACTAAAAGAAAATCATGTATTGGTCCAGTTAAATCCATTCTATGTAAAATAAGAGATAAATAAGTCGAAATGTTTCATAATCTTATTGACTAGACCAGAAAAAGAAAGTTACCCTGTTTTTATGATAAGTTATTTATTTCATTTAATCCTAGACGGGGTGTGGGTTGATGTAGATAGATTAATTCATTTCATTTATCTATCCGATTGCTGTATATATTCATATATTTCAAAATTTTCGCGGATATATTTGATTCTTTTTTATCCAAAGTAAGCCGTGATTCTCACGAATCACCAATCAATAAGAGTGCTTTTTTTAGTTATTAACCGAACAAAATAAAAGAAGCTCCGTTCCTTTAGATTAAAACGGAATCTTAGTAATCGGTAATAGTTTTTGAATCAAGGAGTTTACCTGTGGCTTTTTTTATTTGAGTAGAATTCATAATGGTTCGAATCGTGTAATCTCCAATTACTGTCATTGGTAACCGACCTAAAGCAATTTGATTATAATTCAATTCGTGACGATCATAAGTAGAAAGTTCATATTCTTCAGTCATGGATAAACAGTTTGTTGGACAATACTCAACACAGTTCCCACAAAAAATACAGATTCCAAAATCAATACTATAGTTAAGTAATCGTTTTTTTCGAATATCCGTTTCCAATTTCCAATCAACAACAGGCAGATCTATAGGGCATACACGAACACATACTTCACAAGCAATGCATTTATCAAATTCAAAGTGGATTCGACCGCGGAAACGCTCCGATGTTATCAATTTTTCATAAGGATATTGAATAGTTACGGGTAAACGATTCGTGTGGGATAAGGTAATCATGAAACTTTGACCAATATACCTTGCAGCTCTTACTGTTTGTTGACCATAATTAATGAACCCAGTTACCATAGAGAGCATATCGTGAATATCTATAGAATAATTTTACGTTTCTTTCTCTTGTTTGAGAGAAGCTCTAAATTGAGAATAGAATATCGTATGCCCTTAGAGTGAAAAGAGTTGGAAAGAAGTTGTCAATAATAGATTACCTAGAGAAATAGGTAAAAGAAACTTCCACCCAAGATTTAATAGTTGGTCCATTCTCATCCTAGGTAAAGTCCATCTTGTTGTAATAGAAATGAACAGGAACAAATAAGCTTTAGCTAATGTAATAAAAATACCAATTGTCATTCCAAAGACTCCACCCACTTCATGAATTTCGAAATGAGGAAGAAATATGTATGGAAGAGAAAGATTCCAACCCCCTAAATAAAGAACTGTTACAAATAATGAAGAAACTAGTAGATTTAGATAGGAAGCAACATAAAAGAAACCAAATTTGATACCTGAATATTCGGTTTGATAACCTGCTACTAATTCTTCTTCGGCTTCTGGTAAATCAAAGGGTAATCTCTCACATTCTGCTAGGGAAGAAATTACAAAAACAGCAAAACCTACAGGTTGACGCCACAGATTCCACCCCCAAAAACCATATTTTGACTGCGCCTCAACTATATCAACTGTACTTGAACTGTTAGAGAATTATAGTAGGTGATAACATCACTGCTTCCATCGCTATTGCAGAACCGTACATGATACTTCAGCCTCATACGGCTCCTCGATGGCCTTAACGAAATCTAAGGACTGTTTCGATATTATCTCGATATGTGTTAGTAGGATAGATAGAGTCAAGATGTATCGAGCAGTCACAAATTAAACCAATGCAATTCCGTTTGCTATAATAGAAAAAGGGTGCTTCCGAATTGATCTTATCCTTTAAAATTTTAGTTTGTCTTTATTCAGTAATAACTTAATCCTTGAATAAAATACTCATTGTCTAAGTGGGTATTTCAACCTTTTTATTTCGTTCCTATTCTTCTTTCTAAGAAAAGTAAAAGTGGGCTCAAAAAAGCAAAAAAGAAAGGATTACTTCGTTCCTGATAATTATTTATTTAACCTGTGGATAGGACCATACTCGGGATCGGGATCGTGGGGAAGTACTACTTGATCGTTTCTACCAACTTAAAGCCCCATTATGATTCCGTTTATGCAGAAATACCCTTTTTTGGTAACTTACATTATCTCCGTTACTAATCCTTTGTGTATCTTGGTGTTCCTAACCGTCCACTCATTTTTGCTTGATCCCCGGTATGGTAATACATACAATATAATAGAATAGTTAAAACAAAACTCCAGCCAGTTGATCTTTTCTACCCGCTTCAAACCGTGATGACTAATCAACCAACCTTGGGGTAATTTATCTTTTTTCTACTTAACTCTTGTACATAGGGAATGAGTCTCAACCTTTTTACTGCTAATTGAGAAGCTGTTTTGTTTCACTCATATAACTATCTGGTTTAGGTCATCACCCCGAATGATGAATAAAAAAACGAGGGTCTCTATTCACTCCATTCAACTTCTTTCCTAGAAAAAAATGGGGGTATAAAGTTCATGCCCCCGCGAATCGCACGTAGAGATATTGATAACACACATGGAGTTAATGGTATTTCATAACTAATAGATTGAGCAGCAGCTCGTAGACCACCTAAAAAAGAATATTTATTATTTGACCCATATCCTGACATAAGAAGTCCAATAGGAGCAATACTTGCAATAGAAATCCATAAAAAAACACCTAGACTGAGATCAGCTAAAACAAGATGATATCCAAAAGGAATTACTGAATAACTTAGTAAAATGGATATGACTGCTATAGAGGGGCCGAGACTGAATAAAAAAAGATCCCCTCTAGATGGGAGAATATCCTCTTTAAAAAGTAATTTTGTCCCATCTGCTAGAGCTTGAAGAATTCCCAAAGGACCCGCGTATTCGGGTCCAATACGTTGTTGTACCCCCGCGGATATTTTTCTTTCTAACCACACAATCACTAGTATTCCTATCGTGATTCCCAATACAGGAGTAAAAATAGGGACAAGCAACCATATAAGACCATAGACCCCTTTTAAGGATTCCAATCTGGAAAAAGAATTGATAGCCTGTAATTCTTTCGTATCAATTATCATATTAACGATCAACTTCTCCCATAATGATATCTATACTACCTAGTATCGTCATAATATCAGCCAATTTCATTCTTTTAACTAACTGAGGAAGAATTTGCAAATTAATAAAACCCGGAGGACGAATTTTCCATCTCCAAGGAAAAGCACTGTGATCCCCTATCAGAAAAATCCCCAATTCTCCCTTTGGAGCTTCTACTCTCACATAAAGTTCTTGTTTCGACAATTCAAAAGTGGGGGAAGTTTTTTTACTAATAAATCGATAGTCAAAATCATTCCAGTCGGAATCCTTTGCTTTATCAAAGCGTCGAGCTTCTAAATTTTCATAGGGGCCTCCCGGAATTCCTTCCAAAGCTTGTTGAATAATTTTTATGGATTCTGTCATTTCACCGATTCGGACTAAGTAACGGGCTAATGAATCCCCTTCTTTTTGCCATTGTACGTCCCAGTCAAACTCGTCGTAACACTCATAATGATCAACTTTACGAAGATCCCATTGTATTCCGGAAGCTCGTAGCATTGGACCTGATAAACCCCAATTTATTGCCTCCTCTCCACCAACAACGCCTACTCCCTCAACTCGTTCTAAAAAAATGGGATTTCGCGTAATAAGCTTTTTATATTCAGCAACCCTAGTAAAAAAAAAATCGCAGAAATCGAAACATTTATCTATCCAGCCATGAGGTAGATCAGCAGCTACTCCTCCGATACGAAAATAATTATGCATCATTCGCATACCTGTGGCAGCTTCGAATAGATCATATATCAATTCTCTCTCTCTGAAAATATAGAAGAAAGGAGTCTGCGCACCTATATCCGCCATAAAGGGTCCAAGCCATAACAAATGAGAAGCTATACGACTCAGTTCCAACATAATTACTCTGATATAACGGGCTCTTTTAGGAACTTGAAGATTTCCCAACTGTTCTGGTCCATTTACCGTTATTGCCTCGGTAAACATAGTAGCTAAATAATCCCAACGCGTTACATAAGGCAGATATTGTATAATTGTTCGGTTTTCCGCTATTTTTTCCATCCCTCTGTGTAAATAACCCAATATAGGTTCACAGTCAATAACGTCTTCACCATCTAGAGTAATAATGAGTCGAAGAACGCCATGCATCGATGGATGGTGAGGCCCCATATTGACTATCATGAGGTCTTTTCTTGTAGCTAATACAGTCATATTTTTTCCCCGAGTCATTATTCCATGAATTGCTGAAAACGAAACAAAGTTAATAAAAATGCAAGATCTACTAAATCAAATAATTTAAACGAAATCTTCAAATTAACTTAACTAGTCTTTGGATCCCGAATATCCAACCGACCGATTAATTCTTTATAACGTATTCTATTTTTGTTTTACAAATAAGCCAGCAACCGCGGCCGTTTTCCCAGAGTTTTCCATAGACCTCTCTAAGATAAAAAGTCTTTTTTTTGCAATTCCTAATGGGGAGTGAGTCGCCGTATTTTATTGGCTAAACTTAATACTTGAAATTCAACGGACCCCTTGTTTTCTTCTTTTTCTTCTTGCGGAATAACTGAGATGAATGCATTTTTTATCATTATCATAAAAAGAGCTCTTCTCCTTTTTTTTCTTTCTTTTATACAGAAATGGAGTTTATCGATCAGTAAAAATAATACCAGTTTTTTAATCTGGTTCTGGTATACAAAAAAATAAATTTTTTCATATACTATTTTCTTTCCAATTTAATGAAAAATCCAGTTTGTTATTTCATTAGGATATGGATCCAAAAGGATGGTCGAGTTCTTCAACCCCCCCCAAAAAAAGAAAGGGAAAAATTAAACCGAAGAAGATTCTTAGGTCATTGAATCAGTATCCTATACGGGAAACCAGAATATAAATTTATAAATTTATATAACACAAACGTGCGGGTACATTTGTTTGCCTTTAGATATCATGCCATATCTGGCACGTTATAGATAGGAAGGAGATTTACCATCAATTAATGGTAAATCGTGGATACATATATATCCTTGACATACTGAAACGACTTCCATTACTGGTATCAAACCAATAGCGATTCATACAAGCTAAATCCTCTAATCGATAATTTGGCCAAAGAAAAAATTTCCATTTCATACCTTTATTTCTATCTAAATTCTTTGAATCTTTATCAAGATGCTTGCTCTCATCCAAAAAAGTACCGCAGTTCCTTATGTTGTTATTTTTGTAAAATGTTTTATTTCTATCCAGAACGTTTCTTTTTTCCGAGTTTAAACAAATTTGAATTCTCAATTCTCTACGACATCTAGGAGCTAAAATATTTTCAGGAACAATAAAAGCATAATTTTTTTCATCTCGCTTCTCAAGCGACCTTCCATGTCTATGTCTTTTAATGGATTCATCAAAAGAATTATTATAACCGTTTTCTTTTTGTTGGTTTTTTCTATTAGTTTGGTGATTACTCTTATGGACCAGTGAAATAGCTATGGTTTGATACATAATAAATAGTCCATCCCCTTGTATAGACAGGCGAACAGGTTCAATAATCAATACTCCTTTGTTTATCAATTCTGTAAGATTTAGATCTTTTTGAATCAGCAATATATCCAGACGCATTTCTCCTCTTTGAATAGAGGATATCGCTATTTGCTTTGGATTGTTCAGTCTAAGCAGGAGACAATATATCTGGATACTATTGATTATTCTTTGATCCAAAGAACCATGCCATCTCAATTGAAAAAGAAAATATCTTTTCAGGAAGAAATCTAGTTCCGCTTCTGTGGTGCTCTTCCATTTTTTTTTATTTCTACTCTTTTTAATGTATGAATCACCGTAATCCTCTTTAACCTCTTTTTCTTGGTTTGATAGATCTGATCCAAGATCTTCTTGGGCTGATTCTTCTTTTTCTTCTTGATTTTTATTTTCGAATTCAAGATCTTTTTTCTTTTCACTAGTGGTTTGATTTCCATGAAAATGCAAAAGAAGTGATTTTGTTGGTATAATCCATGGTTTAATCCTATATGCATCATATAGCCTCAACAATTCTGGGAAGAACCAAAGTTGCAGGTTTGATATGGGGTGGTTTAGTATTTCTTCATTCATTCCCATCCAATCAAAAAAAAAAGATTTTCTACTTGATGGTTTTCTTTGTTTATCAATCGCAAGATATGAAAGATCCTTCGTATCAATTTGATTACTGATTGAATAATAGTTAATTCCTGTCTTAGTATTTTTTTTCATGCGGGTCTCAGTATCCATATTGGCCCAGGCCTCAATATCGATCTTCTTTCTAAGACAAAAAGAAATAATTCTCCAATTACAATATTTTCTATCCATATTTTTATCCGTATCAATAATACAACCTTCTCCGAGATAATGACTCATATATATGCCTACCGGCATATAAAAAATTTGGGGTTTATTTGTGTTGTATTTATAGGGAATTTTTAAGCTTCCCTTTATTTGTAATGGTGATAGAGAAATATATGAATCCTTACCTTCTCTATAATTGATATATTTTTGTGATAAAAGATCATATCCATACTGTTTTTTCAAAATTTGGTTTTTACTCGATAATGAATCCATTACATAAGCATTTTGCTTCTCATAATGAAAAACCAAAATTTTTTCATATGAATTCAATTTTGTTGATGCCTTGTTTGAAATCGTATGACTTTGATTGACTCCATTTCCTCGTTTTTGTAGAACTAATTGAGACGATGAAATCTTAGAGAAATTAGATTGATAGTTATAATGACTGTTTAACCAATTTTTCCACCCATTCGTTTCAAAATTGCTAAGTTTTTTATGTCTTGATTCAGAATCAAGTATTCCTTGTGTTCCAAAACAAGCCTTTATTCTATCCTTAAGAAAAAAAGACGTTCCAGGATATTGAAGTACAGATCTCATGTGAGATTTGTTAATCACTTGGGTTTGTGATAATTTGTAAAATACATAGGCCTGGGACAAGTCAAATGGGTCACAAAAATGATGTAAATTCTGATTACTAATATTAGAAAGTGCCCTCTTTTTAGTCGAAATGAAATGCATTTTTTTTTTTTCTTTAACTCCTTCTTTCTTTATTTCATCATTGTAACTTTTTTTATCAATCCCTCCCTTTTTTCTTTTTAAGTCTAGGGAAAATTGGATATTGATCCTGGGAATATTAATGAGAAATAGAAGGGTGTCCATATATATCTTTTCAAGCAAAAAATTGAAAAAAGAGTGTCGTTTACGTATTAATCTAGCACTTCTTCTTTGGAATATCTGCCAAATATTTTTTTGGTCCTCTAATCTTTTATCGTTACAACTTATATCGTTAGGATTAATATTTCTATCTGGAATTAGAAATTTTTTTTTCTTGTCATTTTTTATTTTTTCAATTTGATTCTTGATTCTACTTGCCCTATCAGCCAGATCCTCCGTTTTTTTTTCTGTTAGTGAATAATTTGTCCAAGACATTGATCTAATTCTAATGGATGATTCATGAACTATCTGATTTTCTTTTAGAAAAAAATCCTTTTTATGAGTCCAGCTTTCTTTTTCTTTTGAGTCCTTTAGAAATCCTTTTGTTTTTTCTTTGAAAACTCTTAGACCTAGAAAACTTTTTGTTTTTTTTTTTCTTATTTGGTTTTCTAGTTCTTTAAAAATGGGTTTTAAAAAAGAAGGTCGTCTTCGAGGAGAACCAAAAGGAAATTCAGTTTCCATTCCCCAGACTGTCAAAAAACAAGCATTTTCTTTTGTTCCTCTTGGATTCCTATGATGGGATCGTTGCTTAGAACTGTTCCAAGGTTTCGGATAGAAAGGATATAGGATCTTTATCTGAATACCCTCTGTTAACCAATTTTTTGGAAATTCCATTTCGGATAATTGAACACCATTATAGGTGCATTTAACATGCATTTCTCTACTCCACTCCCTCCAATCCTCATTCCACTCCGGGGGTTGAAATAATAAGATACGGCAGAAGTTTTTAGCTATTATCACTGAAGGCAATCCAATATATTTTCTAAAAATGGAGTGGGCTATTAACAAGCAACCCCTTATTGATTGACCAAATAGAACAGTATCCCAGCTTTCCGCTACTGCTATCCGGTCATTTTCCTCCCCTTTCTTCTTCCTTTTTCGATCTTTTTCCTTTGCCTTTTCCTCAAAACCAGCATTTTTTAATTCCGTACTTTTTATTATCCAATTCCTAAAAAGAAGATTAACAATTCTGTAGGTATCAGCAGAAAAAAAAAACCTCTTGTAGATTCTGTCCAAAAAAAGGGGGGAATGGATATTTGTTTGAAACGGTTCCCAAATAACTGTTTTACGTCTTTGAGCGCGCATAGATCCTTTGATTATATCTCGACGAAAATCTGATTCTTGCGAATAACGGAGGACAAACACTTCTTCTACTTCATCATTAGTATTCTTTGTACTATTTGTACGTTCGGTATCCGTAAAAATGACTACATGGTTGGCCTTTCTTGACCTAATTTCATGATCCTCGGCCATTTCTTCTTCAATTTCTCCGTCTTGTTGCTCCAAACTGGTAATCAATTTGTATGACCATTGAGGAACCTCTTTACATATTTCTTTTATTCCAATGGATTCTTTTATAATTCTTTGATAATTTCTATCAGGTGTAACCGCATCAAATAAAAATTTTATTTTTTTTTCTGCATTTAGTTTTCCTTCTTTTGAAAGTAATAATTTTTCCTTCCATTTTTCTTTTTTTTCGTCCAATCCTTGGTAGTTTGTGGGAAGTATATTATGAAATTTATTTATCCAAATACAATCTTCTACCGAGAAAGACTCATTCATATTCAAACTTGAGTGTAAATATCTTTTTCCGCTTCCGCGGTAAGTTCCGTTCAAAAAAGGATCATACCCTTCAGGCAGGCATTCTTGTTCAGTCTCATTATTGCATAATCTAATTCTTTTTTCGAGTACATCGAGTTTCAAAGACCCCCTTTCTAGAGCATCAATTCTATTGAAAAATGCGTTGTTTATGTTCTGTTTTTTTTTTTTTTTTATATAAACCCAACGATTATACAATTCTTCAGAAGAGGGTTTTTCCGTTGTGGATAAAAGTATCTTTCCTTTTATCATTTCAAAAAAGATTGACAAACTAGGTGGATATGTAAAAGAGATTCTTTCTTTTCCATCACTTTCACATGTAAAAAAAAAATAGTGTGACATTTCGTCTCGTACAGCATCTTCAAATTGATCATTTTTTATATATCGCAATGGGCGATTCCAGCGTTTATAGTCGAAAAGAAGAATCACAAGAGGTTTTTCAAACCAGAGGAGGTCTTTATCTTCTTTAAGTTTAAGTATTTCTAACTTCGAATTTTCTTGATTCCCATCAAGATAAGTATTTTCATAAACTGGGCTATTTTTATAGCATGTCTCTTTAAAGTGGAATTTCTCCTTTGCTTTTTCCTTTCCATTCACTTGGATCTCTTCCGTTTCATCGATTTTGTCCGGATCCTCCTTTTCTTCCGAACAAAGGGAAGGGGAAGGGTCTTCTTCGATGGATCCTTCTTGTTCCTGTTTAGTCCCCTTCGT